TCACTTGTTCGGATTCTACATATTGATCATTTTGAACTAAAAGAAAACTTTTTCGCGGAATATTGACATTATGAATAAGATCTTCACTCTCAATGATTACATATAAGTCTATAGAACATAGAAAGGCAGGATGCCCGTGACGGGTACGTGTCGGATGAACCAAATCCTCATTGAATTTTATTTTTCCATTACAAGGTGCTCTCACATGTTCTGCAGTACCCCCCGTGAATACGCCGCCGGTATGAAAAGTTCTTAATGTTAATTGAGTACCCGGTTCTCCAATCGATTGACCCGCAATAATACCTACAGCTTCTCCCAACTCAACCAGGTCGCCATGAGTAGGACTCCGCCCATAGCATAATCGACAGATCCAAGATGTACTCCTACAGGTAAAGGGGGTTCGAATAGATATTGGTTGTGCTCGAAAGGTTATGAATTTATTTACAAGCCCAATCCCAATATCTTGATTTCGAATAGCAATACATCGTGGACCCATATATACATCATCTGCTAATACACAACCAATTAATGATTGAATAAGAATCCTTTCTGACATCATCCCATTCCGAGGACTCACAGAAATACCGCGGCCGGTGCCACAATCTATTCGTCGTACAACAATGTGTTGTACTACTTCAACAAGTCTACGCGTAAGATATCCAGCATCCGATGTTCGTACAGCGGTATCCACAACCCCTTTACGGGCTCCGTAGCAAGAAATGATATATTCTGTTAAAGAGAGCCCTTCTCGTAAATTGCTTTGAATGGGTAAATCAATCATTTGTCCTTGAGGATCCGACATTAACCCTCTCATACCTACTAATTGATGTACCTGAGATGCATTTCCTCTGGCTCCCGAAAAAGACATAATATGGACTGGATTACAAGGGTCGGTCATAGTAAAGTTCAGATTCATTTCTTGTCGCAAATATTCACTTGTAGCATACCATATTTCGATGGATTGGCGTAATTTTTCTACCGCGTGTACATTCCCATAATGGTGGTGTTTTTCTAAAATCAAACTTTGTTGTTCAGCATCTTGAACTAGCCATCTCTTCGAGGGTATTGTTAAAAGATCATCAATTCCTAATGAAATGGATGTAGCGGTAGCTTGTTGGAAACCCAGTGTTTTTACTTGATCGAGTATGTGGGATGTATATCCCATTCCGAAGTGATCTATTAATCGACTAATAAGTCGTTTCATAGCAGTTCCGTCTATCGATTTATTGTGAAAGACCAGATTGGCCCGTTCTACCATAAGTACCTCCATATTATGCTGAGTAGGATTCGACAATAGGTTTGGGTCGGTGATTGGAAAACTTCCCTTTCTTGATCTTGATTCACATAGAATTTTTGGAACTATAATCCTAACTGAACCGGAGAGACCTGAATTCGCATTGGTATTAACCTTTGTTAGTTAGGTAGTACCATAGGAACAGGCATGAGAAAACCCCTGTACGGCTTCGTCAATTTGTCGATAAAGAGAAATATGACCAACAGTAGTTCGAATGTATAGAAAAATAATTTTTTTTTTTTTCCTTCTTACTATTAGATAGTATTCATAAATTTCATAATAAATGCCTAAAGATTCATAGTGAACTTCTATGGGAGTTTCTCTTGAAGCAATAATGCGTTGATCTAGTCGCCACCGGAGCCACAAAGGACTATCTAAATTTATTCGTTTCTTCCGATAAGCTCCAATTGCATCATAGGAATTAAAAAAAAAAGGTTCTTTCCTAAACTCATAGCTATTATTGTCACTTCTCTTAGTTTGATATTTTATGTGATTGCCTGGACTATATCTATTTAGACAAATACCTCGACGATTCCCGCTAGTTAATACATAAAGTCCCATAAGCATATCTTGGGTTGGTACGGAAATGGGATCTCCAATAGCTGGAGATAAAAGATTTATATGAGAAAACATAAGTAAACGGGCTTCCGCTTGGGCCTCCAAAGATAACGGGACATGAACAGCCATTTGATCCCCATCAAAATCTGCATTGAATCCCTTACAAACTAATGGATGTAAGCAAATAGCACGCCCCTCCACTAAAACGGGCTGGAATGCCTGTATGCCTAATCTATGCAAAGTAGGTGCTCTATTCAGCAATACAGGATGTCCCCTCATAACTTCCTGAAGGATTTCCCATACAATGGATTCTTTTTCCCGAATTTTACTCTTAGCAACTCCTATGTTTGAAGCAAGATGTTGTCTAATGAGACCCCGAATTACAAATGTCTGGAAAAGTTCTATTGCTATTTCTCGAGGCAATCCACATCGATGTAATGAAAGTGAGGGCCCCACAACAATGACGGAACGCCCAGAATAATCGACTCTTTTGCCAAGCAGAGTCTCACGAAATCTTCCCTCTTTGCCCTCAATTACATCGGAAAATGACTTATAAACTTTATTATGACTATCCTTCATTGGTTGACCGCGAATTCCATTATCAAGAAGGGTATCCACAGCCTCTTGTACTAATTTCTCCTGACACAT